TTCCTTCCATTCTACCAATGAATTATCTATAATACTTCGCAAATCAGAATCGGCTAATTGTTCTCTGATAGCACTTGCTCCTGTAGAGATTTCTCGATTTCGAAATGTCTCAAAACCTGGGGTAGTAAAAAAAAGCGGGATACTGTATTTCCGGGATTGGATTTCATATTCGAATGAACCTCGTAATCGTAAGAAAGTAGGTTTTTTTACTACGGGCCTAGCAAAAGAAAAATCGAGATAGGTTCCCATCGAATGGGATTCCCCCCTAAAAAATCGGACGTGAAGGTTTCCTCTCATCCGGCTAAAGTAGTTATACCAAATAAAGAAAGGGGTTCTTATTTTTAAACTTTGTTCAAAAAAACCCTACAAAAAGCTACTCCTTACTCAAGTTCCCAGTAAGGACCAATCTTTCATTGATTCATTCTTTTTTGACTTTAACAACTTTCTGAATTACTTTCAAATGGAAATGTGAAATTATTGAGTAGTCTACTTCCCCTCAAATAATGAATCCTCTTAAAGGAATATTTTGGGATTCATAAGGGATTTACTTGTCTATATATCGTTCCATTCGATCTTTTAGGCCCCCACTCACCTCGATGGTTATGCCGTAATGCCCCTTGAAGCATATATGCGATAGATAGACTCCTGTCACCATGCCATATTTGTTTGCTTGAACAGAACTTCTCTCTAAAAGAAACGGAATAGCCAATTCGTAGAATTGGTCTTTTTTTTTCACGAGGTATAACGAGCAATTCCTATTTATCTCTTACGGAATCGGCCATGGATCAATACCCCTTCCATTTGGAAGTATTGAATACGCCCATAATTCTGAGCTTCATGTTACTCCTCCAAAGACACATGTCAGAATCGGGGGCATCCCAATCAGATTGAATGGGATGACAGTTTCTTATTATGAATCTGTAAAATGAAAATTTCGATCAAATCACACATCGCAGTATACTAGGCCTTCTAATTCCTTAAGAGGTTTATCTAAAAGATTCGCAATATAACTAGGAAGACGTTTCAAATACCACACATGAGTCACTGGACATGCGAGTTTGATGTATCCCATTTGATATCTTCGTATCCGAGAATCCACAAATTCCACCCCACATTGTTCACAAAATTTCGGGTCTTCTTTTTCAGCCCTGATTACTCTATAATTTCCACAAGCACAAATTCCACTTTTTATAGGTCCAGAGATTCTTTCACAAAACAATCCATCTCTTTCCGGTTTATTGGTTTTGTAATGAAAAGTATAGGGTTTTGTCACCTCTCCAACTATCTCTCCATTAGGTAGGATTTTGTTGGCCCAAGCCTTTATTTGTTGAGGAGAAACTGGTCCAATTCGAAGTTGTTGATGTTTATACCGATCGATCATAGAATAGAAATTCTGATTCATTCAGATCAAGCTTCCTTCCTATTGATCTGGAAATTCTTCTCAGATACAAGGAAATGATTCAGTTCCAGAGCCAAAGACCGTAGTTCTCGAACGAGCAATCGAAAAGATTCTGGAGCATCCTCTGGGTTAGGTAGTGTTCCTCCAATGATCGTAGCACCAAGTACTTCTTGACGAGTTCTAATATGATCAGATTTATAAGTAAGCATCTCTTGTAAAATATGAGCAACACCAAATCCCTCTAGAGCCCAAACTTCCATTTCTCCTACTCGTTGTCCTCCTTGCTTGGCCCTTCCTCTAAGGGGTTGTTGTGTAACAAGTGTGTAATGTCCACTGGAACGCCCATGGATTTTATCATCAACTTGATGAATTAATTTCAGGATATAGGACTTTCCTATTAGAACAGGCTGTTCAAAAGGATCTCCTGTTCTTCCATCAAATATTCTGCTTTTTCCCGGATACTCGGGTTCAAATACCCATGGATTTTTTGTTTGTTTACTGGCTTCATATAATTCAGGAAACACTAGTTTTCTCGACGAATCTTGCTCATATCTCTCATCAAAAGGTGCTATTCTATAATGTCTCTTTAGAAGATCCCCAGCTAACCCGAGTGAGCATTCAAATATCTGTCCCACATTCATTCGTGAGGGTACTCCTAATGGGTTGAAGACCATATCAACAGTTGTTCCATCTTGCAAATAGGGCATATCTTGTCTAGGCAAAATTTTAGAAATGATACCTTTATTCCCATGTCTTCCAGCGACTTTATCACCTACTTTGATTTCACGTTTCTGTGAAATATATACACGAATTATTTCTGAATTATAACTAGAATCCCCTTTTTTCTTTTTCTGGATCCATCTCACATCAATAACGCGACCCCTTCCACCTACACTTATAGGTAGTTTTAAAGAAGTTTCTTTTGCCGTGGATACCTGAATGCCAAGTATGGCTCGTAATAATCTATCCTCGGGGGCATACGAGGATTCGTTCGCTGTTTGAGGCGTTAATTTACCTACTAAAATATCACCTGCTTCTATCCAAGATCCCAGCATCACAATTCCATTTCTGTCTAAATTGCGGAGTAAATGAGCCTCTAAATGCGGTATTTCTTTAGTGATTCTTTCAGGACCTTGGCTTGTCACATGAGTCTTAATTTCATATTTTCGGATGTGAAAAGAAGTATAAATATCTTCATATACCAGACGTTCGCTAATTAGTACTGCGTCTTCAGAATTGTAACCTTCCCATGGCATATGAGCTACTAATACGTTTTTTCCTAAGGCGAGTTCCCCGCTAACCGTAGCCGCACCGTCCGCTAAAATTTGTCCCTTTTTAATGTATTTACCTCGTTGAACCTTAGGTTTTTGATGCATACAAGTGTTTTTGTTAGAACATTGATACATAACTAATGGAATGTTTATAGTGTCACCATTACTTGAGAAAACAATCTTGTGAGTATCCGTATAAATGATCTTTCCCTCGTGTTCGGCTATAACTGAAAGCCCTGAATCTAGAGCCGTTTGGCGTTCCAGCCCAGTCCCAACAATGCACTTCTCGGACCGAGAAAGCGGAACTGCTTGGCGCTGCATATTAGAACTCATTAAAGCCCGATTTGCATCATTATGCTCGATAAAAGGAATAAGGGAAGCTCCAATAGAAAAATATTGGAAGGGAAAAATGCTTCTAAGATGAATCTGTTCCCATGCAATACTTAGGAATTCTTGACGATATCGAGCTGGAACAACCTGTTCTTCCTGAATACCCCGATTCAAGGCCAAAGAATTTCCTGCTGCTATCATATAATATTCATCTCTACTTGGTGATAAATAAATCATCTGCGTCTCTTTTGATTTATCAGATATTTCATAAAACGGACTATCTATAGATCCCCAATGACCAATTCTCACATGAATTGCTAAGGATCCAATAAGACCAACATTGATTCCTTCGGACGTGTCAATTGGGCAAATACGCCCATAGTGGCTCGGATGTATATCTCGTATCCGAAAACTAGCAGTTCGTCCTGTCAATCCTCCAGGACCCAAATAACTCAACTTTCGCCCATGAACGGTTTGTGTCAATGGATTAGTTCGATCAAAAACTTGAGATAAGGGGTGTAGGCCAAAAAACGATTCAAAAGTGGTTGTTAATGAGGTTGAAGTTACCAAATTTTCAGGAGTCGGTATCAATTTATGTCTGATTGCTCCACATATAGTTCTTTGAACCGCATTTTCTAAACGAACAAGAGCCAATCCGAATTGATCCTGTAACAGATCTGCTACAGAACGAATACGTTTATTTTTTAAGTGATTCATATCGTCAAGTGTGCCCATTCCAAATTTCATTCCGATCAAATGATCCGTAGCAGCCAATACATCTCGCGGTAACAAAAATGTATTGTTCTGAGGTATATCAAGATTTAGTCTCCGATTCATATTTCGTCGACCAATCTTTCCTAATTCACACCTTTGTTGAAAAAATTTATTTTGTAATTCCTTACATAAGGACTCAGAAAATACTGGATCCCCATCTACACAAGCAAATTGTTGATAAAACTCCAAAATAGCATTTTCTTTTGAACCAATCGTGTTTTTCTCGTTATCATTCGGGAAAGACAAGAAAACCTCAGGGTAACAAACATTATCTAGAATTTCTCTTAGATTCGAACCCATAGCTGATGATAGAACTAGAATAGATATTTTTTGTTTCCTACTCACACGGGCCCATATCCTTTCTTTTCCATCAATTTCTAATTCTAATCTTCCTCCCCAATCTGATATTATAGTACTGGTATAGACAGAAATTTCTTTATGGTCCAATTCTGAACGGTAGTAAATACCGGGGCTTTGCAATATTTGATTGATTACAATTCTGTATATTCCATTTACTATAAAAGTTCCCAGGGAATTCATTAGAGGAATGTTTCCAATAAAAACGGTTTGTTCTTGCATATCTCTACCGCTTTTCCAAATTAATCCCGCGGGGACATATAATTCAGAAGAATATGTGAGTGATTCAGACACAGCATCTCTTTCTTTTATCAAGGGTTCTACCAATTGATATCGTTCCACAAATAATTTAAATTCAATTTCTTGATCTGTATCTTCAATTTTTGGAAACTTATCCAATTCTTCCGTCAAGCCTTGATTAATGAACCTACAAAATCCCTCAAATTGGATCTGACTAAATCCAGGTATTGTGGACATTCCCTCATTTCTATTACGGAGCATCTTAATCTTAAGTTTCCTCTTTATAGAATAAATCCCATTATTGTAGTATTGGCTCACTCTTCATCGAACTAACCATCCGGATCGATCTAGCAATGATGGAATGTATATTATGTTTACTGAATCACATGAAATTTGAGCCAACTCCATATCTATATTTTATATGTATGAACGGAGACAAGATGGAGGAATGAAGATAATTTTCGGCACAAGTTAGAATTTGCGACAGGTACAAATAGAAATGAATTGATAAAACACCCCCCCCAAAAAAAAAATCTGCCACTCACATTACACTTATAGAGTCTTATATAGAATATAAAAATTGATCCAATTTCTGCCTATTATTATGATATTACGATCAGATTGGGTACCAAAAAAATAAATGGATTCACGATTTCATCCGCTTTTCTATTCATTAGAGAAGATATTCAATGACAAATTGAAGCACGATAATTCTCTACAGGTATATGTGCATAAGAGAGACTCAACTCGGTATCTATCTGTTCTGTGTAACAATTTTTGTTCTGGGGTTTACATATACACATATATGTTGTTATAATTGAGATTGAAAAGGATTTCAATTCTTTTTTAAAAAGAATTGATTAGTCGTAAATCAATTTTCTTTATGCCATTAAGGAAATACGATTTGAGATACAAATTTAAGAATCGTTCACTAATTCAAAGAAAATCAAAAATAGATTTCCGACTGAAAAATTCAGGGCAGGAACCATTACCCATTTTCTTTGAATAAAAAAAAAAAATGACTAATTATTAATTATTATAGTAATTAGTATAGTAATAGTATTAGTAATAGAATATATATAATAGAATATAGATAAAATTTTTTAATAGTATTAAATTTTTTAATAGTATTAGTATTTAATAGTATTAGTATATAGAATATATATAATAGAATATAGATAGAATATAGATAAAATTTTTATCCATTTTTGATCGAATTTGGCGGCATGGCCAAGTGGTAAGGCGGGGGACTGCAAATCCTTTATCCCCAGTTCAAATCCGGGTGTCGCCTGATGAACAAATTGGGATTTATTATCCTGCTGATTTAATCGACGAATTCTTGTTCCGCAATCTGAGGGTTTCTAAAGGACACTCCTTTTTTGTTCCTAGGATTGAAGAGGAGATTATACGAAAGACGATGAAGACTTCCTAATTATCTTACACTACCTATACTAAGGTAGTGTCTACTAACTCTGTCTGGAATTAGATTGGATAGGACGATAGGAAATCCATTTATAGGAAGTTTTGAAAGGACTGAACTGAAGATATCCAGACTCACGAGAGGCTCTGAGTGCTCAGACATTCAATGTGAATGGTTGGTCGGCTCTTATTCTTATAGAGTAAAACTAAAACGTTGAAAAACCAAAAATTGTATTTGCCGGGGGATTACAAAAAAAAAAGAATGTATGTAATAGCGGTAGTGGCGTTTCCTGATTCTTTCACAGAAAGACAATAAGACTTATAAAAAATCGGAAATAAAATATAGGTATCTGAGAAAATAGATAGTTATCTATCTTGATGGTATATTTGTATGCCTTTTCTTTTGTTTATGAAAGAAAGGTAACAAAACAATAGGTCTTACTATTCCTACATCTTACATTAGAGGCATTCCTTTGATATTTCCTAAGAAAGGGTGTGTTGTGTGTATCGTATTTGTGCTTAATGCTTCCCGATTCTACCAGAAATCCAATAAGATAGGATTTGTTATGATTGGGTTCATTGGATTGGTTCATCAATCGCCTTAAGTCAGAATTCTATTTTGACTCTGCGCCATTGATTCCACTATGATTATTGATCAATAATGGAATAATTCCTTGATAGAGATAGGGGACATAATTTACATGGATATAGTAAGTCTCGCTTGGGCTGCTTTAATGGTAGTCTTTACATTTTCCCTTTCACTCGTAGTATGGGGGAGGAGTGGACTCTAGGGGTACTACTAATTGAGTAATCGAATTGTATCAATTGTTTAATTAATCGTTTTGCGAAGACTTCCAAAAATGTCTCTGTTTCAAAATTATACTGGAATGAATACAGTCATGAATAATAACCATTCTATCAAACAATGAATGATTACCATAGTTATATTTATATTTAGAAAATAAAATCTACGCATGATAGGAAATTTCTTCCACTTCCAACCAAATTATTCCTAAATATTCTATTTTGATGAACCGGCTTTTACCAGAATTATGGATATTACAATGAGAAAACCAATCCCTGTGTGTTTTTTTTTCTTTACTTTTACTGTTCTAAGTCTAAGAGAAAGTAATTCTCTTATTATGGCGATACATACTTTCTACCGGAAGCAACTAGTAGTTGTCCGCGGAAGTCGAGGTCCTACACATAATCAAATTAGATCTTTCTTTCATTAAGCGATCCACATATCAAGTCAAGCATTTCACCTTTCTTTTACTATGTAATATATATATTAATATAAAGAAATAGTATACTAGATAGTGTGTAGAAAGAACTATATATAGTTCTTTCTACACACTATCTCAGACACTTCTGATTCCAGCCCGATCATTTCACTTAATTTCAGACTTGGAGTTTGAATCCCTTTCTTTCATTTCTTCAATCATTGATAAGAACTAAACTAATAATTCAAATTTCATTCAAATTAATTATTTTGACTGACTGTTTTTACGTAGATGATAAGTAAAAAAGCAGTAGGAACTAGAATGAACAGTGCAGTAGCAATAAATGCGAGAATATTGACTTCCATAATCTCATTGTGTTTTTTTTTTGCTTCGCAATAACTCGGGATCTAATCCCATAGAGATGATAAATTTGACTCCTGTAAATTCAATAGTATAAATTCTATAATGATGATACTGAATAGTATCA